CAACCTTTCCGAGCGAGCCTCTGGGATCTCCTGTAAACCCCCATGATGAGGTAAAGGGAGGATATTGGGGGAAGCAGTAAGTGGAGATTCCCCTGCAGAGAGCCGGATGAGGGGAGACCCTCACGTCCGGTTCGGAGGGCGGGGATATCCCGACCCTACTATCATTATGCCTTTGCAATGTTACTTGGTTCAACTCTATTTGTGACCTTTTCTCGTATGTGGGACTCTCTATCTTCTTGGATAGATAATCGATCGTCTTTCATTTGGATAGTGAGTACTTTTTTTAATAATAAGTCAAGTCAAGAATAATAATCGCACTGGGGAGCTTGCCAGGATAGCTTGGTAAGCAAGCAAGCAGTTATGTAGGCGCCAACTCCCAGTTCTTTCTCTTCTTTCTTTTTTCAAGCCACGATCAGAATGAAAGGTAGTTCGCTAGGTATGTCTTTTTCTCCCAGAGGTGCTGGTTCGAGTTCAGCTCGTGACAAGGCGGTCATATCCGTTGGTCTTGCTGTTCCGGTTTAGGGTGCTCTGGCTAATATGACTATGTTCCTTCCTTTTACTGACTGGTTATCATACCCATTTTTAGAGCGAGGGGAGAGGAATAACTAATGTGATGTCTTCTCCGAGATCCTTTCGATGAGTTCAGAAAGCACACGTCTTGAGGTATTCCGAAGCACGAGCGATAGGATACCTTCTTTCTCCGAATCGCTTCCGTCTGTCAGTCAATCAAGAAAAAAGGATAAAATTACGATTACAAAAAAATGCGATTTCATAGACGAGGCGGTAATCAAGTAGCAATTCACTTTCAAACCTCTTCTTTCTTTATCGGGGGCCCTAAAGACGATCTTTGCCCTTTTTCGATAGACGAATCTGGAGCGGATTTCCGATAGTTGCCAAGTCGAAACCTATAGTCTACATCCAAAAATGAGAGTTCTTTCAGAGCGGGGTTACGATGTCTTGACTCACGCGATATTGCTAGGGCAGAAAAGCGAGAACTCGAATGTCTCTATAGATGAGATTTACAGATCAGTAGATCCAACCTAGTCTAGTAGTAAGCAATCCGCCAAAAGCAAGGTTTTTTTTCTAATCCTAATCTCGTAGTAGACAGGCTTCGTCTTTAATAGCGGCACATACAATACGTGTAGTAAGCCAACAATTTCATTTACCCCGTTCACTAACTGAAAGCCGTCGTCGCTCAGTCCGTTGCTTCTTCAACTTCGATGAAATAGGTTTTTCTAATAGATGCTTAGCAAGGGGCTCGACTTTTCGGTATTAATAATTATTAAATTATATGGGCGTTAACAAGAGTCTGCTTGGTCACCTACTTTGTACAGGTTACGCGGTTCCTTCTCACGATTCTATGTACAAAGGATGAAAGTCAATATGATGTGCCAGCTCGATCTCATGATTGCTATTGAGATTTTCTATTTCTTCTCGTTGACCGGGGATGAGGGCCTTTCCTTCCTCGAATCATCGTTAGCTTTCCGAGTCCCCAGACAAGAGAGTCGATCAGATACAGGGATCCCCCCTCCAGACTCTATCAAATCTGTAGTCAAAAAGTCGTTCGACTGATTGTTCGCATCGCTTACAGTACAGAGAGTGGACTCTCCGCGGGACTTCTCTATTGATCAGATCACGGGCATTTACATCTCGGTCTTGCCAAACTCACTACTGAGACGCAGGCAAGAATATTGTTTCGGACAAAAAGAGGGCGTGACCGGAAGAGAACTTCGATTCTATCTTGATCGAGGATTCTATATTTACATGAAAAAGATCGATTCCTCAACTCAAAAAGCGATTCCAAAACAAGGGCGCTATCTCTGTCATAGGCTACACACTTCTTTTTTTCAAAAGTGATAGGGGCCAATTCATATTAATTTAGTCGATCGACTCATCATCTCCCTAACGTTAGCCACTGCTCTTCAGGGCACTTAGGTTCACAGAAGGGCGATTCTTGCTGTAGCCCTATTTTAGTAGACTAGGCTGGGTAAGCCTAAGCACCAAAGGAAGAAGGCGGCAAGACAGTCGAAAGCATAGAAAGTCTCCCCAATATGAGAAAGGTTGCAGCTATAGTCAGAACTCTTCTACAAGAACGATTTCGAACATCGGTCAGAAGCCAGAGGCGAATTGAAAGCTAAGCAGTGGAAGATCTTTATTTCGCTCAAAAAAATGGGATCGGCGTGGGGAACTTCCCCTTCTCCGAAGGTGGAGGTATCACTCCATATAGATCGTCGTCTGATACATTTTCGCTGGGATAGCGATTTGAACTCTAAGGGCATTAGCGCGGGCCTTCTAGCTTACCGCGCCTTGACTATTTGGAAAAAAACAGGGCTTGCTTTTGATTTTGAAATGGCTGTGCCCTTGTATACTAAGGCCTTTTGTTCAGCGACGCCGCTCAATTGTATTCATCTCTGTTTTAGCCTGAGAGGAGAGGGCCAGGCAGACTTTTTCTGCTTATTATTCGAGGACCCCTTGAAAAGCAAGGGCGTAGAGAGGGGGAGCGCCCAGCTGCCAATGCAGCTGCTATCTGGCAGACAGCACAAGCGAAAGAATGAAAAGGTGGGTGATGGCTAAGTAAAGTCTCAACCTATAATGGTTAGGCCGGACTAAGGCCTGAAAGAGAGGATTTCCCTTTGCAAAGAACTCACCTTCCCACACTACCCTCTAGCTTGACTAGACAAAAAGAAGGAAGGCAAGAAAGATTCCCATCGAGAGTGAAACTAGGAGCTCAGAGAATAGTTAACTTTCACTTTCCATAAAGAAAAAGTTATACGCAGTAGCTAAGTTGAAGCTAGTGGCCTTATGCTGAACACATAATAGGTAGGGCAAGTGTATGCATAATTAGGTGGGTTGGGCTGCTTTTCAGCTCCCTCCATTCCCGAAAAAGAGGGGGCCTACTCGTCATCCTCATGGAGACTGGACTGAAGGGAGGAGGAATCAAAAAACCTCCAAAGGAAGGAGTGAACGACAGGAAATGATCCGCTCGGGGCTCCCCGCTGGAGAGTGAAAAACCCTGACCGGTGCTGTAAGTCGGAAGGAGAAGTGTTATGATAAAGGGTGCCCCCCGTAGCCAAGCCAACCCATAGTTGAACCAAAGGCTTGAAGGTGAAGGGCCACTATAGAAGAGAAGCTATCAGTAGGTCCCCATGAGAAAGTACCAAAGGTGTAGATAGTTGTAAGAATCCAACCTGCGAGTATTGAGAAAAAAGGCAAGGAGCTCACTCTCTTTTTACTAGCATGTAGCTCTGCCCGTAGCTTATTAAAAATAAATTTGTGGTAGCGCCCTTTTTTACTTTTTAAAATGCCCTGTTGGATTACTAATACGCGGTCCTGTATTAACCTCTTCGAGAGTAATGACAAAGACTAACATATCAACATGTTGAAGTCCCTAAAGAGGACATCCGAAAGAACTACTTGCTTAACCTAGATGCTCTTCAAAGTGAAAAGTAAGATTCATCCTCCGGGGATGATCGAAACATTCGGGGGAGGCGGGACACTGCGAGGTGGGTAGTTTATCTGGGGCGGATGCCTCCTAAAGAGTGAGGGAGAATGGGAGATTGGTAGTTGACTCAGGCTCGGGAATTTATAATAAAAAAAAAAACGGGCGGAAGATCTTGGAGAGGTTATTCGTACCCCTCGTCATTCATTACTCTTTCTTTTACCCACTCCCCATGAGGAAGACGGGAGACCGCGGGGGTCTTCTCCTCAAACTTTTTATTTAATATGATCGAGTAGAGCATGTGCACACACACGGCCCCCAGGTCTTTCTCATTTTGGCGGGCTTGCTTGGAAGCGTGAAGTGAGAGATCAGATTGGACGCCCATGGTTATACCGGCTACACACCTTCTCTTTTTGCTTTCTCAATCCGACCACATCAAGTAGAGACTAACCATCCATTATTTCATAGTCGTATGTTATTAATCTATCAACGTTGGCCAGTTCACTTGTAAGAGTATGGAACTCTTTCTTCAACACTCCGGTCAAAGAGACCTGTTTTCTCCATCCATATGTCCAACTGGGGGTCTCGGAAGGCATGAAAGAAGATGTGCATTATAAGCATCCGAGGTAGGAAACAAAGATAGGCCGGCCCTCCAAGCAAGCAACTCATTTTGAGAGATAAGCAGCTATTGGATCAGATGGCTTTGGGGGGGTGTGGGAAAGAAAGAAATGCATTAAAGACAGGACTATTGGCTCCACCTGTGAAGCTTCCCAAGCACCTACCATGCCCTACTACCAGATCAGTGGCATGAATTACGGATTCTCGGGATTAAAATAAGGAAGGGAGCTTCCGATCTGGGCATACTTCTCTGATCCAAGACCCGCTCTTGGAGGATCATCATAAACTTGAAAGACAGGTGCAATTGAAGGTGGAATATCACCGGTTATCAGCTCTTGGGAGAAGCAGGAAGTTCCTAGAGGCGGTACCGTACCCAAAGAGCAATGATCCAATTGAAGAGGCAGGTCGAAGACCGAGTTCCGAGTTATATGAGTCCACGGGCCGAAGGCCAAGAGTAAAAGCGGCAGAGTGTTGGTCGAAGCGGGTACGTATAAAGATGGAAGACTTCGTACCCGGCGTACCTCGAGGAGTAAGCATCCGGTATTCCCACTGCTTCGTAATCTTACTCTTTTTCGATGTGAATCATAGCTAGAAATGAAATTCTTTCTCCTTCACTCGGTTGGCTACGATCAGAGCACGCGCATCCCTTTGATTGCGGGGGCCCTGCGAGAATAGACTGTAGTAATTGGGGGACAATGGACACAAGACACGTCGAAGAGGGTGAGAGTCATCAGCAGATGGCAAAGACGAAGTCTCAGGAGAGGAAAGTCGAATAGAGATGGACTCGGAACCCTACAGAAGGTAGGTAGAGAAAGATGAAAGAGAAAAGAGAATAGAATGCTTTCGACAAAGAACACATGTCTAGAAACCTGAAGGCGACGAGATTGAGGATCAACACAAAGCTTTTTGTTTGCCAAAATATAAGCCGGACCCCAACAGAATGAATTATCTCAGACGGGGGCAGTAGTTACAGTGTCACTAGACTGAAACGGGGGGACCAAGTGTTTTGCCAACTTGCAAGCCATACATGAAGACACATCAAACGAGTCAGAGGACTGAAAACGAAAATGACCTAAACACCCTAAGCAAGATTACTCAAAAGGAGGAGGGGAATACAGAGACCGACTTCCAATGTCCGTGTGGAATGCAACTTGCTCGCTGAAGTGGAGGCGCTTTCCGCGGGGGCAGACCATTCTTGTGAGAACGAGGGCTGATCTAATCCGGGGTCTCTCTTGAACCAGCCAACTCTCTAGGGAAGACGACTAGCTAGATGGTCTTTGAGTCATAATTCGAACTTGTTGACGCGGAGAGCCATCAAAGGCACATTTATGTGGCTGATTTGTGAGCTGAGAAACCGCTGGGATAGCGTGCTTAACGCCCATCTTTTTTTTGGTCGGCTACCTAAGCTGTGATTCTTTATTCCAAGCATATTCCCCTCAACGAATGTAGGATGTCCACTGGAAAGAAGAAGCAACCTTATTGAATACTTTCGCATTCTCAATCCTTTCATCTCAATCTTTCCCAGAAGAGGCAGCGAGACTGGGCCGCTGGTATGCCGGCACTATGCAGCTGGGCAGGCTAGAGGCTAAAGCTTGGTGGAAGGGCGCTAGGACAAGTGACTGGGGCGCTTGCTAGGCTCTCTCTGATCGAAATGTGGAATCTTGCTTGAGTTTTATGTTTAGTGAGTCGGCTAATGAGAGTATACGAAAGGAGTCTTACCGCAAAAGGAAAGCTTTTCATGTCACCATGTACACTATAGTCTAACCGTGAAAGGTGCTCAATGTCATTTATCAATTCAATTTCTCAAAAAAAAAGATGATATTAAAAAGAAGGATTTGCCTTGGAAAGAGCCCAAGTGCTTCCGCCTCACTTCGATCGCCTAAGCAAGGACGGAGCTGGCGAGTTAGTTACCGGGCCATAAGCATGCGATAGGTTTGGTTTTCTATAGATTCAGTACCCTGGTAGCCTTGTTTCCCGACTAGTAAAGTTCTCTTTCTGGCAGCAGGTGATCGAAGTGAACTCCGCTTTAGGGATAAGATAGGCTTCTTTCCCCACCCTTTAAGTTGACTTCTCGATTAGTATTAGTAGTGCGCTTCTGAATAGAATAGAAGGAAAAAAGAGAAAGCCTAGCTTGACAGTCTTTAATTTATTAGGAAACTGAAAAAAGGAACCATATCAATAGCTTTAGAAACTCTTGAAGCTTATAATAGAAAAAATAAGAGGGATCCATATTCATTGCTTGCATCATATGGGCGCTGGTTCACTTGGAGAAGGCCCTATGCTCCTACTCTTCCATCGAGAGGGGCTTACCTTTTTTCTTCAACTTCCACTTTTCCTTTTCCCGGATATAACGTTGAATGCCTGTCATCCAGATCTTATCTCACGCAGAAAGCTGTGAGGATATCCATATGCTAGCCAGGAGTTCTTATAGAACGAATTGTCTTATGACTGAAGGTAGATGGCCGGACAGGCGAACGACAGTTTTGATCATCCCTGAGTTATGCTATGGAACGGAAACGAAATGCTGTGCCATTCGAGCGATTGGAGAACTTCCCAGATCAGTAAGAAGCATCTGCCTGAAGCAGCGAGTGAGTTAGAGCCGTTTACTCCGAGTCGCTACTGACCACTTCTCTAGAGGTCAAGGATAAAGGATAGAAGGAATTCTTGAAGGCATACCTATTCAATTTAAAGAGTTGTCCTTCCGGTCAATAAGTCAACGACATGTTGACAAGCTGTTTTCTTTATTCGATTCGGTCGGAAATCACAATTCGACAGGAACCCCGGGGAAAGACTGTAGCTCTTTCACTCCTTAGCGCTTACTCTATCGGCAGTAGATGACCTTTCTTAGGCACCTGGCTGACTCTAACTGAAAGCGCTTCAAGCACACGTTCTCCATACGCGACTATGGTAAGGAGTTCTCCACACTCATGCTCTAGGTTAATTATATCTTTAACTTTATTCCTGGCTTATCCAAATTGGACAGATGGAACGGCCTGGGGTAAAAGACCTCGCATCGGAAATGTCGGCAGCAGAGAAGCTGATAGACTTGAAGAAGAAAGACTCCACCAAGTACAAAGCTAACAAGAATGCCCAAGGAAAAGGGACACAGTGGTGACAAGGATGGCTCAGGTCAGTCTTCCATCCATAAGCACCATCACATCAGAAAAGAAGAAAGGAAGATAGGGACAAGCACAAGCTACGTGATTCTTTCCTATGCTAAAGGGAATTAAAAAAAAAAAAGGCCATCAACTCATTCACAGAGAAGCTAAGTGAGGAGTCACATTGGGATCTATACAGCTGATCAATGCCATGGCTCAATCTAAAACCAAGTCGGTGAGAAAAGGGCTCATCCGCGTTGAAGTGGGAATCAATGGGAAGAACACTCGGGTCATCGTAAACAGGGGAAATACCCACAACTTTCTCTCAGTAGAGGAGGCAAAGACAAACGGATTGAAGCCCAATAAGTAAAGAGTCTGCCTGTCCATTCAAGGGAAAAGCCCGTAAAAGGCCTGGCTCGTGCGGTGGAGCTACACATGGGTGATTGGCAGGGCAAGGTAGACCTGACCCTATCCACCATGGATGACTTGAAAGTGGTACTGGGGATATACTTACTAAGGCAAGTCAAGGATTCTAAACCACACATGAATTCGCTATGCATTATAGAAGAGAAGACACCAGCATGCTTCCTCTGGTACAAGGGACCAAGAAGACCAAGGTCATGCTATCAGCCATAAAGCGTTGAAAGGCTTTCATAAGAAATGCCCACATTAATCCGCTTGGTTGACCTTCTTCGTTCTACCACTTCAGGTCCCAATCTTTGTTATGTCCCTTAGTTAGCTGGGCATACCATTTTAATGTTCCCGAAAGAAACTGATTGGCATATGTTGCCATATGCTTCACACATGTACCTTTTTCTCTGCTTTCTAGATTGATCTTTCTTTAGCTGAAAGACCCTCCTGCTCCTGAAAGGAATTAGTGTATTTTGATTAGCTGTCACATTCGGAAAGTGTGAAATTGGCCAGAGTTTCCCTTTCTGTTTTGAAGGAAAGGTTCGCAGAATAGCAAATTGCATAAGAGAAGAAAGCAACTTTGACGCCCCAAAACTCCCATGCCTTTCTCGGTCGCCTAAGGAAAAACTTCCTTTCGATAAATCTTTCTAATCAAGCAATGTGGTCGAAGAAGAGCCCAGACGCTTATGGTAATGCTTTCGATCTCCCCTTCCGCAGTGAATCCATGAATGGCCCGGAACCGCTCATATAGAAGTACGTACAGCTACACCTACCATCTGCATTCGAGAGGAATCCTCATCCTCATAGACCAAGAGGCACTTGATCGACACCTTACTAAGCCCAGAAAGACTGACAATTCGATCTCTTTTTCATCTTCCAGAAAGGAACTGCACAGAATCGGAATCTCTCATAGAAAGCTAAGAATAGAGTTGTTCGAAGTGAATCCCTCTGGCTTAATGGTCGAGCTTAAGCTTCATGCTTGGAATTCTTTCTTTTTCAGGTAATCTAAATGGAAGGTCTTAGTGCGAATAGACGGGTGGACTGAAGTGGTGTAGAGCTTGGGGGATACTCATCTATAACTGATGCCTATGGCTATGATCAATAAAGGGATAAAGTAAGCTTGTGAACTTTTTCACCACCTTTGCTTCTTATCTTCGGTTGAGGATTCCGGGTAAACCAACGACATATGCTGAGTTACCCCGGTAAACGAGGCTCTCCATCTCCATATGAATCTGGAATTTTGAAATCATTCTTTCTTTTAAGTTTATGGTTATTGCTCAGGAACCGGATCTGAAACGCGCTATGGATTTCGATCTGGAGAACGAATTAAATTTGGATCTGCTATTTTTGGTTCGTGTCCAACAGGCTCTGTATCTGTATTGTAACACCATACCCCTATGTTGAACCGCATCCATAATTGAGCGAAGGGATGCCACCACTGCTTGCTGGTAGGTTTGCTTATCCATCGGCAGACGGGTGGCACACACTACACTCAAGGTATGAAATCACGTGCTTGCCCGGTTAATCTTTCATAAACAAGCACCTGGTGCTCCCTGAGCCCGAAGCTCCGCATTCCTGACTACTCTTGTTTATCATTATCTAGAGCTTACCGATCCAAGGTTGCTCTGCTCCCACCTATCGGTTCACTAGGGGTTTACAAGGACATGGGATTTATTCGTCCCAATCCTACCGCTCCGTGGGTCTACGTGGTTGGTAGATTTCGTCTGCTTTATCATGGCCTAGATTGAGTGGTTTCAAACCCATGCATCTTCCCAGAGACGAGAGTTCAACTTGGCATCGAGCCGAAGGAACTTCTTCCTCGACTATGGGTGGCCTGATGCTGCTGGGCATGGTCCTCTATATGAGGACTTCTCGTACCCTTCCCCGGCTATCGATTTCGATATGGAACTGCCCGTCTATTGAGACGGAGATTAAGCTTTGTTATGTTGTGTACGGGCGCTCTTAGTTAACCCGTCTGGTGCGCAGCTGTATGCCTGTGTAGGGGGTCCCCACCCGATTTGAACTGAACCTCGTTCTAGTGAATTTTATCCCATTCAACAACTGAAATTGCCTATCTGATCCTTGGTCTAATTGGGCCTTTCTCTATAGTATAGCTCGAATCGAATAGCTGGGCTATTCCTTCCCTTGGCTTGGTTGGTTATATAAGAGAATCCCGGGAGAAAGCAAGTTAGACCTTACTTAGGCCGAAAGATTCATTGGATGGTTCATTCCAGTCCAGTCTGAAGTCAGTCAAGTCATTCGGAAAGCAGGAGATCGATCCGCTCTTCCAGATCCGCTGCTAGTCTTTGCTTCACAAGTCCTTGCTTCAGTTGGTCTACCTACAGGTTGCAAGATCCAAGGTCGGGCATTCGGCTTGGGCGTCTAAAGGCTTTGGCATTCGACTTTTGGAAATAGAATAGATAGAATAGATCGCTTACCTTGCTTTGGCATGCCAGAAAGGAAGCATTTCGCTGTGGTTCAAGATCATTGATTGAGTAGATCCCGAGACAAAGGGAGTTGAAGTGATCCGAGGGAGAATATAGAAAGGCAGTTCCGGGGGTTCTGTTTGCTTAGAGGCAGAAAGCCAACAAGAAGCCTATAAGTCATAAGGTAGTTTACTTGCTTACTCTTTAGAGAAAGGCAAAATAAAGGCTTTTGACAATTCCTCCTTTATCCCCCATTTCATTCACAGCTGCTATTCCGACATCAGGTTAGAGCACCAGCTCTTCGTCTTCATCTAATTACGAATCGACAATCCCTATTTTTTCTTTTGTGGCATTGGACACGGTTATGGATTCATTTCCTGAAAAGATGCCAAGAGCGCCCAAGGAGCCTCCCTCACAGTCTCGAGCATCAATCCCATTCGGGGCATGAGAATGAAGGAGGTTTATCCGAAGAATCCGCCCAACAGAGAGGGATGAACTCAAGGAAATAAGTACTCCATCCTACGGAGCCAATAGAAGGGGAAGCGGTTAGAGCCTGAAGCAAGTAGGCAGAGTTGGGAGCAAGCAGGGACCAATCTACCTATGGGAACAAAATAACTGGCCTCAAGAAAAGGTATGTATCGAACTGTGGAAATCCTTAGGTAAAGCATGATGTTAGGTAAATCCGTTTAATGCTAATAAGTCACCGGTATTCGCTGCCATCAAGACTGAACGAGATGAGGATCAAAAAGAAAATCTCTCGTTTTAGGAAAGCCCATCGTAAGCATCTTCTCAAGCCGATCTCTCTTCCTTCTTCCCTTTCTTTGCTTGCTTCCAACGCTAGCTCCCTTTCGTACCGGCCTAAGCTAGGCTAACTTCGCTTTCCTAAGGCAAAGAGAGGTAGCTGTCAGTTGCTAAAAAAAGACAATTTCTTAAGACAAAAGACCGGGAAGGAAGGCTTATGACCCTAAAGAAGGGCCGAAAACTGGGCTTAAAATGGCTCTTGCCGCTCTATATAGGAAGTAGCATAACAGACATGACTTAGACAAGCAATACAACTCTGAATCACTCGTGCTCCTCTTGACTACAAAGCAGCTGTCGCTCAACCATAGCTATCCTGACGGGAAAATCGTCGGCTGATGAAGAAAAGGTTGCCTTCCTGCTTACAAGAATGATAATTTAGGAATTGTTGCCACTTCTAATGTGACTTTCGTTGAAGAAGATTTGCCGAGCTTTTTCCCCAGAACGAATTGGGAAGTTTACTTTCTTTTTTTTCCATTGTGAGCGGTGAGCAAAGATAAGCAAAGAGCACCGCCGTTCGTCTAAGTGTACCCCTTTGGGAAGCGCCCGCCCTATCCCGCCTTTCCCATATTCCTCGACTCCGAGGGAGTGCTTTCCTTTCCTTTTCTCCCCACCCCTCAGAATCTACACAAGACACATACCGTGGGGTCCACCGGTCAACGATTAAAAACAATCGAAATTCCTTCCACACTATGAAGATCGTTCCTTACTCGCATTAATTAAAAATAGAGTACAGGAACTGGTTTATTTAACTTTAACAAAAGGGGTCGAGAACTACATGGATCTGAGACCTTCCCCCTTGGTCTGGAAGGTAGGTTATGTAGGCGTACAACTGTTCCTAGGTTGTATTCGATCGCGGCCAAACTCAATCAAGTAATGAGAAAAGAAATGCCGCGTAAGATGGGCGAGGAAAGAGATGAGAGGATAGCCGATTTATTTAGTAGTGTAAAGAACATAAAATCTATGGAGATCTAGTTACTTCTTCCTAGCTCGTTGACTATTGACAAGCAATTATTCCAATAAGGCAGATTCAAGTTATCCCAGTGGCGTAGCGGTTCGGACTTTGCTTCCGAAAAGATTCAGAGCACCGGGGGTCCCGCAAGCGCCAGCAACTGTCAATCTAATAAAAAGTAGATGCTAGCTCATGTCATTAAGGGAAGCCTAAAAGATTGACCTGTCAATTCAATCAAGGAGCACATGAATTAGATTCTATTGGTCTTCTTTATTCTTAAGAGAATGCCCCACCCGAACGAACCATTCTTAAGACCACCAAGCCCTCTCGAATGAGTTCGACTATAGAAGCTTTCAACGTAGACCGGGGTATAAATCTTTCACTCACAGAGAAGTGAAAACCTGTGACTAGATCATCCTGAAGACGGATGCGACGGGAAGAAGTGGCATTTGGAAGTGTTGCTGACTTAACATTTAGGTTTCGGCATAACAAAGCTTGCACTGTCTTTTCACACTTAGGTGCACAGCGTGCCATTGGTAATGATTCGACTACGGTGCCACAAATTCGCAAGCTGATCCTAAGCTTTCGTTGTTCTTCATTGGATTCCGCAGGAACTACTTCGTTAGGATTGGGGAATTGCTGCGATTCTTCCTGAATAGCCTGGATTCTCCCGTCGAGAGTCACTTTGAAAGTATTACCTAAACTCTTCCGACTGAATATGATAAAGCCTATAAAACAACGAGCTACTATCATTTCTT